GTGAGCAACTCAAATCTAATAGGGTTTTTCAATGTCAATGGAAAAAAGGTAAGAATGAGGAAATGAGATGGTCCAGATTTTTCTTGGCTATAAAAAAATTTCAATATTTGAATCGAGGATTCATACTGTAAGACTTATCTGATCGTATCAATTGTTAGAATGTTAGAATTTTTTTTTTCGAATCAATTCTGAATTTTTCTAGGACAGTATTCAAATTCAAATGAAAGATCTCATCGAAAACTTACAGCGGCTTGCCAAACAAAAGCTAAGAGAAAAAAAAGTAGAGGTATTACTGGCATAATATCTACAATTGGATTCAAAAAAGCGTAGGCTTCAGGTAATTTCGCGAAGAAAAAACTACTTGAATAAAGGGCAGAGTTAATATAAATACAGACCAAACTAAAGATATTAAGCATAGCAAACATTTTTTTTCTTTAAGATAATTGTGTTTTTGCTTTTTGTGAGTTAAATTCAAATTTATTAATTTTTTTTTGTTGTTATTTATACTACTAGATATTATTATAAATTAATAATCAAAAGAAAATGATGAATAAAAAAGAAAAAGGAGATTCCAAAAATCCTTCTTTAATTTGAACTTACCCAATTCAAAATCTTTCAATTCGGAAATCAAAAGAGAATAGACGAAATCAGACTTTCATACAATATCTTAATTGAATTCTATGTAATGATCAATAATTTCAGTTTAATTCTATATCTACCATATCAAAATCCTAGCAACAATCTATTCTATAGAAATTTATTCTATAGATATTTAGATATTTGGACTGGAATTGACGAACAACCGCTACCAATATTAGTGTTTATTAGTGTCGAATAGAAATAGAAATGGGGCGTGGCCAAGCGGTAAGGCAACGGGTTTTGGTCCCGCTATTCGGAGGTTCGAATCCTTCCGTCCCAGAGCATATCCATACCTGAATCATATCAGAATAAAAATTGTATATCAAAATCAAGATTGCTAGTTTTGAAAAGTTTGAAAAAACTTCTGCTTAAGTTAAGAGTATATAATAGTGTATTTAGTAGAATGTTATTCTTCTTTTTTTTTTCTTATTTTTAATGATTCGTCCCTAAATCGAGTTAATTTGAATTTTTGCCGAAACTTCTTTAGAAATTAGCCATTCATATAGACGAGAAGAAAAAAAAAAAGTATAAAGTATAGATTACTATGTATCGACTGAATCAATGACTATTCATGATTTCATAATTGAATCAATTACATATTGGCTCCAAACTAGAGGAATGTTATGGTAAAACTTCGTTTGAAACGATGTGGTAGAAAGCAACGTGTGACTTGAAAGACATGATTAAATTAGCTGTGGATTCTTACATCCACCATTTTTATATTATATAGAAATGAGGGTGCTCTTGACTCGACATCGTTTGTTCTGTTCCACTCGAACTCATTTTTTTTTTGGGGGGGGTTGATAATGTAAATAGTACATGATGGAACTCGAGTTGATTCATTTCTCAGGAGCAAGTATCTAGGGTTAGTGAAAATTAATAAGTTAGAACAACTTCGTAAGTATATTTTCTATTCGAAAGTATCCAATTTGAGCAAATTTCAAAATAGAAAAAATTTTGTTGAAATTGGTAAAAGTATTTTGATCAAAAGTGCATCTGCGGGAATCAATCATACAGAATGTATGATTGTTTGATCGAAAGAAATAAAATGATAGAAAGAAATAAAAAAAAAATGGCATGTTGCTGCCATTTTTGAAACGATTAATGATCCCCGAAGTAATGTTTAAACCCAATGATTCAAGGAAAAGCTAAAGTATCCTGGAACAAGTAAATACCATTTTCAATTGTCTCAACAACTATATCAGAATGAAGAATCAAAATAGATTCTAAAGAAGACAGACAAAAAAAGGGAGTAGAGACCGCTCAATAGATGAAATACCTAAAGGTTTTGTTTTCCTTTGAGTTATTTGAGATTTATCCAACTTGAGTTATGAGATTACGAATACGAGTTATTTTTTCGGTAAAGAAAAAGAATAAGAAAAAAAGTATTTAAGTCTAATTGATTTGATTATTTTATGGATTTATTTAACATCTATAATTCTATACCTAGACATAATTTCGAATTTTCTCGAGCCGTACGAGGAGAAAACTTCTTATACGTTTCTAGGGGGGGTGTATTATTTAGCTACATCTATCCCAATGAGCCGTTTATCGAATCGTTGCAATTGATGTTCGATCCCGAAGAGAGGGAAGAGATCTTCGGAAAGTGGGTTTTTATGATCCGATAAAGAATCAAACCTATTTAAATATTCCTATTATTCTATATTTCCTTGAAAAAGGCGCTCAACCTACAGGAACTGTTCAGGATATTTCAAAAAAGGCGGGTGTTTTTATGGAACTTTGCCCTAATCAACAAACGAAATTCAATTAATCATTAATGAAATAAATAAAAAAAAAAAAAGAGGGTGTGGATAACTTCTATATAGATTTATATAACCCTTTTCTCTCTTATCCCCCCCTCCTCTCTCTTGCTCTGTTCATAGCTAATTTTTTATTTATTATTGCTATCATAGAATGCTGTTTTCTATAACCACAAAAATATATTTTTCTATTTTGATTGATATAAATAGAAAGAAAAAAGATCAAATGAATAAATGAAGTAATAAATGAAAAAATTGGGATCTATAAATACATTACCCTCAATGAGTTGGGAATTCTTAATGAGTTGGGAATTCTTTGAAAAAATGAAAAAAAAAAAGGGTTAGGTTAAGCTTACTTATTACTATTTATATTGTATTGATTGAATAAATGAATATTGAATTCAAATTGTAGTTGTAGTATTTATTAAATGTAGTTTAAATGTAGTATTTATTAAATTGTTATTTAATTTTATTTAATTTTTAAATTTTTTGGTTTTCGCCATTGTAGTCTTTTCTTAACATTATAATATTGACAACAGTGTATCAAACAAATATAATCCGATCGGAAATAAATGTATATATTTGTTTCTCTTCCATAGGATTTTGTTTTTTTTTTCTGAGAAAATTTCTTGTATTTTGATCTGATCTGTTCATTTTGACTTATTCAAATTTTTTTTGCTATTTTCCATTTTATTTTGTAATATTTTTTTTTATTCTACAATTCAATCTTTTTTTTTTATTTAGTTTGATTGCGATTGTATCTACACATCTTATTTTATTAGGGTTGCTAACTCAATGGTAGAGTACTCGGCTTTTAAGTGCGACTCGGTTTTTTACACATTTCTATGAAGTAATGGATTCATCCATACCATCGGTAGAGTTTGTAAGACTACGACTGATCCAGAAAGGAATGAATGGAAAAAGCAGCATGTCGTATCAATGGAGAATTCTAAGAATATTTCATTCTTATTGGATCCGATCCGGCCCAAACCCTTGTTTGAATTCTTGGCTCGGAACAAAAAAAATTCAAAGTTGGGTTGAATTAATAAATGGATAGAGCTTGGCGGCTCCAATTATAGGGAAAGAAAAAGCAACGAGCTTTTATTTTTTTTTAATTGAATGATTACCCGATCTAATTAAATGTTAAAAATATATTAGTGCTTGATGCGGGAAAAGCTTTTTCCATGAATAGATTATTGATTTTTGTTATGAGTCCTAACTATTAGCTATTCTATATTATGGGGTGGCGATAAATGTGTAGAAGAAAGAGTATATTGATAAGGATATTTTTTTCCAAAATCAAAAGAGCGATTGGTTTGCGAAAATAAAGGATTTCTAACTCTCTTGTTTTGTTATCCTAGAATGAAAATGAACATAAAACAATTAGATGGAAAAAGTGAGGAGAGAGAGTCCGTTGATGAGTCTTACTTTACTTGTTTTCGAGGTATCTATTCTAGTTTAATAGAATATCTTGTTTGGACGGTATCGCACTATGTATGATTTGATAACCCAATAAATCCCCTCTCCCTGGTTCAAAGCTAATTTCAAAAATGGAGGAATTTCAAGTATATTTAGAACTATATAGATCTCGGCAACACGACTTCCTATACCCACTTATCTTTCGGGAATATATTTATGCACTTGCTTATGATCATGGGTTAAATAGCTCCATTTTTGTGGAAAATGTAGATTATGACAATAAATCTAGTTTACTAATTGTAAAACGTTTAATTACTCGAATGTATCAACAGAATCATTTGATTATTTCCGCTAATGATTCTACCAAAAATAAATTTTTGGGGTACAACAAGAATTTGTATTTTCAAATAATATCAGAAGGGTTTGCCGTCATTGTGGAAATTCCATTTTCCCTACAATTAATCTCTTCCTTAAAGGAGGCAGAAATCGTAAAATCTTATAATTTACGATCAATTCACTCAATATTTCCTTTTTTCGAGGATAAATTTCCATATTTAAATTATGTGTCAGATGTACAAATACCCTACCCTATCCATTTGGAAATTCTGCTTCAAACCCTTCGCTATTGGTTGAAAGATGTCTCGTCTTTTCATTTATTAAGGATCTTTCTTCACAAATATTGTAATTGGAATAGTCTTATTACTCCAAAAAAATCGATTTCTACTTTTTTAAATTTAAAAAGTAATCCAAGATTATTCTTGTTCCTATATAATTTGCATGTCTTCGAATATGAATCTATCTTCCTTTTTCTCCGTAACAAATCTTCTCATTTACGATTAACATCCTCTGGAGTCCTTTTTGAGCGAATATATTTCTATGGAAAAATAGAACATCTTGTAAAAGTCTTTGCTAAAGATTTTCTGTCGACCCTATGGTTCTTCAAGGATCCTTTCATTCATTATGTTAGATATCAAGGAAAATCTATTCTGGCTTCAAAGAATACGCCTCTTTTGATGAATAAATGGAAATACTATCTTATCAATTTATGGCAATGTCATTTTTATGTTTGGTCTCAACCAGGAAGAATCCATATAAACCAATTATCTGAGCATTCATTCTACTTTTTGTTTTTGGGCTATTTTTCAAGTGTTCGGCTAAATCCTTCAGTGGTACGGAGTCAAA